ACCATGAACGGTTGTTCCTGGAGTAGCCAAATAGGGCTTAGCTGATCTTATTACTAAAGAGTTAACATGAACAATTAGAACCTGACCAGATTTTAGGTGTGGTCCGTATTTAGATATACATACATTTTCACAAATAAACTGTCCAAGGTTTATTATTGCCGATGTTTCTTCACAATAATCGTGATGGACAAAATACCAATTCAAATTGAATGGATTCAAAATTATGTTACTGCATGAATCGGGATTATAAATTCTCCCATTTTCGTCCATGAAATAATATTTAAGTACTTGGAAAGTGTGTTTTAAATTGTCAAGTAGCAAATATTTATTTACCAAGATCTGATTATGAGTTATTAAATGGTAAAATGAGTAAAAATTCGTAATTTTAGGGACAATCCCTAAAGGACCCAACGAATTCCTAATTGGAAGTAGGGAATCCCTTTTAATTGATTCTTTTGTCACATTGTTATTTTTCAAACCGTTGAATGGACCCATTCGCGAACAATTAGATGATGACAAAATTATCAAAGATTGGCATTCCTTATTTCTATTCAACAACGTACGAATAGTTCCTTTATGTTGGGTAAGTGATTGTTGAATTCTTGTCTTGGAATAAAAAGGATTGAGATTGGTGCGATCTGATCCATTAGCGGGGATCAATCCTGACCCTGCCGAATCATTCCGTTTCCCGGTATACGAAATAAGGGACTTCACTAAGTCCATTCTTATGAAATCTCGAATTAGATCATTTAACCTTACTTGAACAAAGGAAGCATGAACTTCCTCTCTAGAAGAACCATTTTTTTCTTGGTCCCAATTCAATACTAAACAAGTTCGAACTAATTGAATACTTGTGTGAGAAATTCCTCGAATTGGTTTACCATTTCCATAAAGGATATAATTGACAACTCGCAGTTGCACATTATCCCTTTCCTGCAACAGATCCTCGGGGAAAAGCGTTGCTAAATTTATCCCGTCCGCTATTTCATATGTGATTACGGGTCGAACCAAAACAAAATACTTTTTCTTGGTAGGTGTGATCCGTTGGACATAGATCCAATTTTTCAATTTTTTGGATTCTTTAGAATTTTTTTTTCCCGTTCCTGGTGGTATCAAGATGCCGCTGTGCCAGGATATCTTATCCGTCTCTCCAGGAAAATGGATATCCCCAGAAAATATTTTCAGTTCAAGCCTTTTTTTTTTTCTTTCCACTCGAACTAATCCGCCCACTCGGCTTTTTATATTTAAAGTTATTTGTGTATCTACTCCAATGATACTATTGTTCCGTACCATTATGGAAGAAGATCCGGGTAAGATATGCACCTCCTCGGGAATGAAAAAAAATCGATCGATTTTCAGTTGGTCTTTTGACCTAAATTCTTTTGTTCCTCGATACTCAATCAAATCCTCTTTTTTGACGATTGAATCCACCTCTATAGTGCCATATTTAGTAATTCCCGAACTGTTTCTTCTGTATCGGGGATCATCGAAATAAGCAAGAATACTATTTATACGGAAAATACCATTTATGGGTATTTCAATCGAGATACCTGAACAGGGTATTAGTTCTTTCTCTCGTTCTTGATTAGGTTGGAATGGAATGATGAATCTATTTCTTCGCCTCTTTGCCACTAAATCAGAATTCTCGTGGAGAATGGCAGGATATGTGAAATTACAATGACCTTTGCATATGATTCGATCAGGTCCTGAATAATCCAGAATCCTCTTCGCCTTTTTACCAGAAGGATCCGAACGAAACAATTTATGTCTCACTTGATCATTAGTCACTGAGAGGTTAGAAATATATCTTCGTTCGAGAGAAAAAGAATTAACATTCATTTGATCTTGATCCTTGTGGAGCGAAAAAGGAACTATACTGGATCTGTACGGATCTCCTGATAATATCCATAAATGACTTGTTTTTGGTAGGAGATGAACATTACCATATGTATATTCGGGTGCATGGTACACATTAGTACTCCAGTGCATTTCTCCCTCTGAGTCAGAATAAATATGTTTTCGAACCCTCTCTTTAAAATTCAAGTTGGATGTTCCCGCGCGAATCTCAGCAATCACTTGTTCTGATTCTACATATTGATCATTTTGAACTAAAAGAAAACTTTTTGGTGGAATATTCACATTATGGAGAATATCCTGACTTTCAACAATTACATATAGGTCTATATAACATAGAAAAGCAGGATGTCCGTGACGTGTACGTGTGGGATGAACCAAATCCTCATTGAATTTGATTTTTCCATTAGAAGGAGCGCGTACATGTTTTGCAGTCCCGCCTGTGAATACTCCACCGGTATGAAAAGTTCTTAATGTTAGTTGAGTACCCGGTTCTCCAATGGATTGACCTGCAATAATACCTACTGCTTCTCCCAATTCGACCAGGTCGCCATGAGTGGGACTCCGACCATAACATAATCGACAGATCCAAGATGTACTCCTGCAAGTAAAGGGGGTTCGCAGAGATATTGGTTGTGCTCGAAAG